TAAGTAAGGTATACGAAGGAAAAGCCTATTTGACAATGAAAGTGACCAAAGATATTCATTTTTCAAAAAACTTTAGCTTGTACACAAATACAGCAGGCCTTTCCTAAATCCATGTGAATTCCTCTTCGTAGTTTTGCATTTCACCAGGCCCGTGAAATGAGTTGACTTCCAAAATTCAATAAGATTGGGGATATCAAAAGAAAGGGAGTCTCACTAATTCTTTTATTGTGGATATGAATATGTAATTCGCCTCCGAAGATTAATGACGAAAGGTTGGTTTGTTTATCTGCAATTGCAAAAATCAATATCTATTGGATCCATTGATATGCGTTTTTTCTTTCATCTGCTTAAACGATTGCCGTGAGTAAACTTATAGGAATAATTGGATTTCATTTAGTTACAAGCAAGAAATAATAATGAAGAAATGCAAATTATACAATTTTTTTTTGCATTTTTCATTTTTATAGGGCTATACGGACTCGAACCGTAGACCTTCTCGGTAAAACAGATCAAACTTATTATTATTAAAATGATCTGAACTGTTTCAAAGACCCAACATGCATTTTTTTTTTGCATTGGGCTCCTTCATTAACTGATCTAAATATCAGTTAGTCTGCCATTTTTTTTCTTGACAGAAAAAAAGATAAGGAAATGGCTCCATGTGCTCTGATTCATTATTTGGGAGCATTACCAAAGTGTTTCAAAGGTGGGATTATCTTGACGTAGGTCTGTCTCTGGCCTAGATCAACCTAAGTTAAATGAAGTCTCTATCGTTCTGCTTAAAAATCAAATATGAAACTTCATACACCTTAAAGTTCATATGACGAAAAGAGATTTTTTTGAGGTCCTTATACTCATTATGCCTAGCATTGAATAGACTGGGTATTCACCTTATCAAGATCTCAAATCAATGATGGGGTCTGTTTGGCACCTCCTAAATGGGTGTCCAAATTGGACCGAACCTTTGTCAGGCTATGGTTCCCTCAAAGTTATGGAGTAAGACATCGATTTCTCAACAAGATCAATTTTTCTGATTGTATGATGAACTCCCTTGAAAAACATTGGCGCGCGTGTAAACGAGTTGCTCTACCAACTGAGCTATAGCCCTTAGTGCTTGTGATACATATTTTATCATGTAGGTAAATTCTTGTCAAGAGAAATATTCCATGATCCAACATCAAGAATCTTTGATCTCTTTGAGTGGTATTCCTTAGATTAGTATTGCTTATAAGTAATATGATATTTATAATCCATCGACAGGATGGGTTTCATTTGGTTCTCTTTGGGATGATAAATGACCTACTTAACTCAGTGGTTAGAGTACTGCTTTCATACGGCGGGAGTCATTGGTTCAAATCCAATAGTAGGTAAAACTTATTAGATACCAGAGTCAATGGTATCTAATAAGGTTTACAACCCACCTTTAGTGATATTTATTTTTTGATTTTGTATCTTTTCTATTTCATTTTTTAATTTGAATTTTTGCATCAGAATTGGATTCTGTTTGATTGTATTTGATTGTATTCACCCGACAGAATCTAAATAGGATTAGAAAGAGAACTTCTTTTTATTATTCGAACGTACCAACTAGTTATGAAATCGGATTGCTAGCCTCCACCCGTGTTCTAGCTCGTCGGAGAGCTAGATTTGCCTCAATTTTTTGTCTCCTTCCTTCAGCCTTTTTCACATTAGCTTCCGCTATTTCAAGAGTTTGCTGAGCTTCTTGTGGATTAATGTCACTACCCTTCTCCGCATCATTTACTAAAACAGTGATCTCATTATTTCCTATTCTAGCAAAACCACCCATCAGAGCCATCGTTAACCATTGGTCGTTAAGGCGTATTCTCAAAATCCCTATATCTACAGCTGTGGCAATAGGGGCGTGATTTGGTAATATGCCAATTTGACCACTATTAGTAGATAAAACAATTTCTTCCACTTCTGAATCCCAAACAATTCGATTAGGGGTCAGTACACTAAGATTTAAGGTCATTTCTTCAAATTGCTCTCCATTTCTAAGTTCATAGCCTTCGCGGTAGCTTCATCGATAGTACCTACCAAATAAAAGGCCTGTTCAGGAAGACCATCTAATTCTCCGGAAAGGATCAATTGAAATCCTCGAATTGTTTCTGCTAGACCAACATATTTCCCTGGAGAACCGGTAAATACTTCTGCTACGAAAAAGGGTTGTGATAAGAAACGCTCAATTTTTCGCGCTCTTGCTACGAGTAAACGATCCTCTTCGGATAATTCGTCCAATCCAAGGATAGCTATAATGTCCTGAAGTTCTTTGTAACGTTGTAAAGTTTGCTTAACTCTTTGGGCGGTTTCGTAATGTTCCTCACCAACGATCCGAGGTTGAAGCATGGTTGACGTTGAATCTAAAGGATCTACTGCTGGATAAATACCTTTGGCAGCCAATCCTCTTGATAGTACGGTAGTAGCATCTAAATGTGCAAATGTCGTAGCAGGAGCAGGGTCGGTCAAATCGTCTGCGGGT